TTTCTACCAACATAAAGCCCCAATTAGAATCCCTTTTATGCTATGCAGTATGAACAGAAAAATCCTGTTGAATAACTTACATAATCTCTATTACGAATCCTTTGTGTACCTTGGTGTTCCTAACTATCCACCCTTTTTGTGGTCAAAAGGACCCCCCCGCTCATTAGGGTAATACATGTCTGTTAATAGCTAGTAAAATCCCTAGATAGTTGCTCCTTTTGAACCCGCTTCAAGTCATGATGACTAATCACTCAATCTTGGGGTAAATAGTATATAATGCTTGTGTTTACTTTCACTTAACACTTGTACATAGGAAATGAGACTGAATCTTTTTACTGCAAAGTAAGAAACTGTTTTTTTCACTCATATAACTATCTGGTTTAGTTCATCAACCCGAATGATGAATAAAAAATAAAAAGTTATATTCAACTCATGAAATTTCCTTCCTAGAAAGAAAAGACATAGAGGAAATTTTATGTCTTAACGAATCACACGTAGAGATATTGATAACACACATAGAGTTAATGGTATTTCATAACTAATTGATTGAGCAGCAGCCCGTAAACCACCTAAAAAGGAATATTTATTATTTGATCCATAACCTGACATAAGAAGGCCCATGGGAGCAATACTTGAAATGGCAATCCATAAAAAAACACCAATACTTAAATCGGCTAGAACAAGGCGATATCCAAAAGGAATTACTAAAGAACTTAGTAGAATTGATGTGACTGCTATGGATGGTCCGATACTGAATAAACGAGTATCTCCTCTTGATGGAAGAAGATTCTCTTTGAAAAGTAATTTTGTACCATCTGCTAAAGCTTGAAGAATTCCCAAAGGCCCGGCGTATTCAGGGCCAATACGTTGTTGTATCCCCGCAGATATTTCTCTTTCTAACCAAACAATTACTAGTACACCTATTGTGATTCCTAATACAGGAGTAAAAATAGGGACAAGCATCCATATGATCTCATATACCTCTTTTAAGGATTCCAATCTAAAAAAAGAATTGATAGCTTGTACTTCTGTTGTATCTATTATCATTTTAACGATCAACTTCTCCCATAATGATATCTATGCTACCTAGTATTGTCATAATATCAGCCAATTTCATTCTTTTAACTAATTGAGGAAGGATTTGCAAATTGATAAAACCCGGTGGTCGGATTTTCCATCTCCAAGGAAAAACACCCTTATCTCCTATCAGAAAAATTCCTAATTCTCCTTTTGGGGCTTCGACTCTCACATAAAGTTCTTGTTTTGACAATTCAAAAGTAGGAGAAGGTTTTTTACTGATAAATCGATAGTCAAAATCATTCCATTCGGGATCCCATACTTTATCAAAGCGCCGGATTTCTAAATTCTCATAGGGCCCCCCCGGAATTCCTTCTAAAGCCTGTTGAATAATTTTTATTGATTCTGTCATTTCACCGATTCGTACTAAATAACGAGCTAATGAATCCCCTTCCTTTTGCCATTGAACTCCCCAATCAAATTCATCGTAAGACTCATAATGATCAACCTTTCGAAGATCCCATTGTATTCCGGAAGCTCGTAGCATTGGTCCCGATAAACCCCAATTAATTGCCTCCTCTCCGCCAATAATGCCTACTCCCTCAACTCGCTCTAAAAAAATAGGATTCCGTGTAATAAGCCTTTGATATTCAGTAACTCTTGTTAAAAAATAATCACAAAAATCCAAACATTTATCTACCCAGCCATAAGGTAAATCAGCAGCGACTCCTCCAATACGAAAATAATTATGCATCATTCGCATACCGGTAGCAGCTTCGAATAGGTCATATATCAATTCTCTTTCTCGAAAAATATAGAAGAAAGGGGTCTGTGCGCCAATATCTGCCATAAAAGGGCCAAGCCATAACAAATGCGAAGCTATACGACTTAACTCTAACATAATGACTCTGATATAGCTGGCCCTTTTAGGCACTTGAATATTGCCTAACTGCTCTGGTGCATTTACAGTTATTGCTTCAGTGAACATAGTAGCTAAATAATCCCAACGTGTTACATAAGGTAAATATTGTATAATTGTTCGGTTTTCCGCAATTTTTTCCATTCCTCTATGTAAATAACCCAATATCGGTTCACAGTCAATAACATCTTCACCATCTAGAGTAACAATGAGTCGAAGAACACCGTGCATTGATGGGTGCTGAGGGCCCATATTGACTATCATAAGGTCATTTCGTGTAGCTGGTGCAGTCATAGGTTTTTTCCCGATTCATTCTTCCATGAATTGCTGAAAGTGAAAAGAGGTTCATCAAAATTTAAGCGAAAATTCAAAACGACTCTTAAAATTAATGATTTTTTGTTTCTCGAATCTCCAACTGTCCGATTAATTCTTTATAACGTACTCTATTTTTATTTGACAAATAGGCGAGCAGCCGTTGACGTTTTCCTAGAATTTTACGCAGACCTCTCTGAGATAAATAGTCTTTTTTGTGCAATTCCAAATGTGAAGTAAGTCTCCGTATCCTATTGGTGAAACTCACTACTTGAAATTCAACAGACCCCTTGTTGTCTTCGTTTTCCTCTTTCAAAATAATTGCACTGAATGGATTTTTTATCATAAAAAAAGCTCCTTCTACTCTTTAATTTACATATAAAATATTTTATTTGATCAGTAATAATAATATTAGTCATTTTAATGTAGTAATTAGTATACACAAGAATTTTAATTTTAGTTGGACAGGGATAAAAAAGTAGATGGTACGTTTTTACACTTACAACGTCAAATAATTTAGACCGAAAATTCGGAATATTCCATATATTCGTTTATTTTATAGATTTTATCCAAACAAATTGATACGTCATTGACTTAGTATTAAATAAAAAATATCTAATATTAGACTAGGACGTAAGACAGGGCATATGTGCATCTGTTTGCTTTTCTATATGGTACAGAATATATAGGAAAAATGTACCATCAACCAATTTTTAATTGTGGATATATTCTTAACAAACTAAAACGGCTTCCATTATTGGTATTAAACCAATATCTATTCATACAAGCTAAGTCTTCTAATCGATAATTAGGCCAAAGAAATAACTTTAATTTAATTAAGTCATTTTTATCTCTATCAAGATGCTTTTTTTGATCCAAAAAAGGATTCCTGTTTTTTATGTTCTTTTTGTTACAAAATACTCGATTTTTATCCACACTATTTATATTCTTTGAGTTGAAAGAAATTAGAATTCTCAATTCTCTACGACGTCTAGATGATAAAATCTTTTCAGGAACGATAAAATCATAATGTTTTTTGTCTCTCTTTCGAATTATTATTTGATATCTTGGGATAGATTCATCCAATTTATTTTTATTGATATATCTTTGTTCTCGATATCTTTGAGGAGTTTGGTACTTACTTTTATGAACCAACGATATACCTACGGTTTGATATATAATAAAGTATCCGTCGTTTTTTACAGACAAACGAATGGGATCGATAAAAAATATCCCCTTTTTATTCAATTCTATAGGAGTCAATTTTTTTCGAATCACCATTATATCCAGATTTATTTCTTTCCTTTGAATAGACGATATAGTAGTATCTCTTGGATTTATCAGTCCAAGCAAGTAACAATATATCTTGATATTATTGATCATTCTTTCAGTTAAATTCGGAATTAAACCATCGTCTATTATCCATTGAAAAAGCAAATAGTGTTTCCGTAAGAAAATTATTTCTGGTCTCATCTTATTTCGGATCTTATATTGTTTTTTCATTTTATCTTGGTTTTGTGAATATGATCCAAGGCCTCTTCGGCCCGCGGGTTCTTTTTCTTCTTGATTTCGATTCATTAATTCAGAATTTCTTTTTTCATTTGATGGTCTAAAAAAATGGAATTTTTTCTTTTCATTGATGTTTTTCTTTTTATTTAAATTTAAAAGAAGTAATTTGCTTGGTATAATCCATGGTTTTTTTTTGTATACATTATAAAGTGGCACAAATTCTGGGAAGAACGGAAGTTTCAGATTTGTCGATATTGGGTTTAGGATTTCTTCATTTAGTTCCATCCAATCAAAAAAGAGTTTCTTGTCATTGATTGGATTTATTTCTAAATCTTGATGAATCATCAGATAAAAAATATCGTTTTTATCCATTTTCTCAATTTTTTTGTAATTCTTACTTCCAAGCTTAGTATTTATATTACTGCTACAATCCATTTTGGTCCAGGCCTCAATATCTATTTTTTGTCTTAGAAAAAAATTGAGAATTGTCCAATCAAAATATTTTCTATCTGGATTTTTTTGCATATACAAAATATCGCCCTTTTCTGGATAATGATTGATAGGAATTTCCTCCAGGCTTTCAAATAAATTTTGTTTATAATTGTTGTAATTAAAAGTAATTTTTTGGTTGTTATTTAATTCTGATGGTGATCCATAAATAATATATGAGGACTTCTTAATTTCATAATTAATAGATTTATATGATAAAAGATTATATATATAGTATTTTGGAAAATTATCTTTTTGGTTTGGTAATGGATATACTTTAAAATCCTTTTGTTTTTTGTGATAAAGTAATCGATCTTTTTCATACGAATTCCATTTTGTTAAATCTTTATTTTGGGTAATACCACCTTCATTTATTGTAGTTCGCCATTTTTGTGGTATTAATTCAAACCATCTAATCTGAGATAAATTGTATTGATAATGACCTCTTAACCAGTTTTTCCATTGATTCGTTTCAGAACTTGAAAGTTTTGTATGTCTTAATTCGGAATGAAATATTCCTTGTGTTACAAAATAATTTTTTATTGCAGTCTTAAGAAAAACGGGAGTTCCATGATACTCAAAAATAGATCTTAACTTATACAAATTAATAACGTGGGTTTGTGATAATTTGTAAAATACATATGCTTGTGATAAAGAGGATAAGTCAAAAAAAAGATGTGAATTCCTCTTACTATTCTTAATATTGTAAAGTTCACTTTTTAGAGTCGAAATAAAGTTAATTTCTTTTTTGTTTTTTATTTCTTGGTTTGTTTTATTATTGTAAATGTATTTATCAAAACAAAAATTTCTTGATTCAAGAACTAGTTGTGTAGGAATTCTAGCAATATGAATGATACATAGAAAGATATCGATGTATATTCTTTTAATGAAAATTTTTATAAACAAATCTAATTTATAGATTAATCGATTTCTTCTTTTTTTTATTTTTAATATTTTCCAAAAAATTTTTGGTGATTTTTCTTTTCCATTATAACTATAACTTGTTTTGTTAGGACTACTTCTTTTCTTGGTGTTGCTGTTTTTTTCTTTTGTAAGACTCTTTGTTTTCTTTCTGATTGTGCTTGTTCTATCAGCCAGATTTTTAATTTTTTTTTCTCTCAGTGAATAATTTGTATTATCTGTAGATTTAATTTTTATAAACGAGTCGTGAATTATCTGATTCCTAATTATAGAATATTTTTTTTGGTTAGTTTCGCCGGATTCATACACCTTTCTCAATATAAATAATTGAGTTGGATGTACTTTTAAGAGTTCTTTTTTTATTTTTTTTATAAACAGAAATAAAACGTTTTTGATAACCACCCTTTTTGGTTCTTTTGAATCTTGTAGAAAATTTTTTGTTCTTTCTTTTAAAACGCTTAGAACCCGAAAATGATTATTTTTCGTTTTTCGAATTTTTTTTTTTAGTTCTTTAAAAATAGGTTTAAAAAAGGAAGTTTTGGGGGGGACAGAACCAAAGGGAAGGGTAGTTTGCGTTCCCCAAGCCGTTAAAAAAGAAAACTTTTGTTGTTCTTTCTTTAGATCTTTATAAGAAGAAAAATAGGGCCTCAATTTGGATCTGTGCCAAGGTTTCAAATAAAAAGGAAATACTATTTTTATCTGAATACCATCTTTAAACCAATTTCTGGGAAGTTCGAGTTCTGATACTTGAACACCATTATAGGTACATATAATATGCTTTTCTCTATTCCACTCATCGAAGTCCTCAGCCCACTCAGGGGGTTGAGATAATAAAATACGCCCAATATTTTTAACTATTATCAATGAAGGTAATAAAATATATTTTCTAAAAATAGATTGAATTATTAAAATTAAACTTCTTGTTGCTTGTGGATATGGAACAAAATCCCAGGCTTCCGCGATTTTTATCCACGTTTTTTCCTTTATTTTGTTCTCTTCTTCTTCCTTTTGTCTTTTTTTTTGTTCCTCTGTATAATCTTTAAATTCTGATCCTTTACCCATCCAATTTCTAAAAAAAAATTTCATCTGTTCAGGGATATTAAAAGAAAAAAGGGGAAATTTTTTTATTCTGTCCAAAAAAAGGGGGGAATGCGCATTTGCTTGAAACAATTTCGAAATAAAAGTTTTACGCCTTTGAACACGCATAGAACCTTTGATGAATTCTCGACGAAAATCTGATTCTTCCGAATAGTCTCTAATAGACACCCAGTTTTTGACATTTGCTTTGCGACTACGTTTAGTAGGCCTATAAATTATTACACGATCCCTTTTTCTTGAACGTATATGATAATCCAACGGTAGGCCTTCATGAGCTGCGCCCGACAGGAATTCCAATTCGGTAATAAGTTTGTATGACCATCTAGGGACTTTTTTACTGATTTCTTTTATTACAAATTTTTGTTTTGTTTTTTGACCATTAGGGCTAGTTAGAATTGTATTCAATAAAAATTTGTAAAATTTGGCTCTTTTTTCTGAACCAATCCTTCCTTGTTCTTTTTCTGAAAATAAAGAGAGGCCCTTCCAATTTAAACTCGATCCCGATTCTCTATCAAATTTACTGATTAAAGTAAATAAATGACGATTTTCCGTTGAAAAAGTTTTTTTATCAAATCGGTCTATTTTCTGTTCAACCTCTTGGTAATCAGTATCAGGAAGAAGGAGACTATGAATCTTATTAATTTCCATTGTCTCTATGAAATTTTCTAACGAAATTTTATTTATGATTGAAGGTGAAATTTTTTTTTTGATTGTTCCCCGATATAACCCATTCAAAATGGGATCATACATTTTAGGCAAGTAATATTTTCTAGTCTTATCATTACACAATCTAGTACTTTTTTCGAGTATATCTAGAGAAAAAAATCCCGTATCTAGAGCCTCAATTCTATTTAAAAACTCGTTGTTTAAGTTGTTATTTTTGTGTTGGTTAGTATAAACCCAATGATTGTACAGTTCATCCGAAGAGAGTTTTTCTAGTGTGGGCAGGGACATCCTTCTTTGTATCATTTCTCCAAAAGTTGACAAGCTAGGCGGATACGTAAAAGAGATTCTTTCTTTTCCATCACTTCGGCATGTATAAAAAAAATATTGTGACATTTCTTTTCTTGCAGTCCTTTCAAATCTATTATTTTTTATGTATCGTAATGGGCGATTCCATCGTTTATAATCGAAAAGAAAGGTCAGAAGAGGTTTTTCAAACCAGAAGAGGCCTTTATAAACTGGGCTATTGTTATAGCGTGTCTCTGTAAAGTGGAATTCATCCTTTGTTTTTT